TCTTAGGACCTATTTTAACAAATGAATTAATTAATTCTAAATTCTGAAAAGATGAAGAAACAGACCCATATAAAAGAGACGCTATGAATATTCCGAAATAGGCTATACTGACTGAATAAATTGCATTTGTCACAAATTCATACCAATCCACAGAATAGTTCGAATTTTGATGTAAAAGGTTTATCGATGGGGTTAACCATTTCGATAATATATCCAAATCCATTCCTACTTGATCAAAAGGAATTCCTATGGACCCAACAAACAAAGTAAATAGGACCAATACAAGTAGAGGAAATAGCATAGTATTGTCCGATTCACAGGGATACATGGAAGTGTCTTTATTGTCAAAATGAGTACTAAAGGATCGCATCAGATTTCGTGTATTCCCATCAATTTGATATATCTTCTTCGAAAAAGGGGAAACCTTTTGATTATTATTCATTACTGAGAAAAGTACATTTTTGTTAACTGGTTTCGGTCCTTCTTTTCCCCATATAGATATTGAAGAGAACGAGCTATTTTTAGTGCCACTGTAATTTTGAAACCGAACGTGTAAATGCCCCTCAAAAGTAAGTAAATACATCCGAAACATATAAAATGCAGTTAATCCTGCTGTGGAACAGGCTATTATCGCGAAAATCGGTGAATACAACCAACTATCATTAAGAATTTCATCTTTGGACCAAAAACAAGCAAGAGGTGGAATACCACAAAGAGAAAGTGTACCTAATAAAAAAGTCGTTTTTGTAATTGGTACATATTTGGTTAAACCACCCATAAGAACCATGTTCTGACTTTTATCTGGAGAATATCCAACAATGGGTTCCATTGAATGAATAATCGATCCGGATCCTAAAAACAATAATGCTTTCGAATAGGCATGAGTGATTAAATGGAATAAAGCAGCTCGATAAGAACCTATCCCTGGAGCTAACATAATATAACCCAATTGAGACATTGTAGAATAGGCTAAACTTCTCTTAATGTCTTTTTGAGCAAGAGCTAAAGTAGCTCCTAATAGTACCGTTATTATACCTAGCAAAGAAATGAGATTCATTATGTAAGGTATGACTGTGAAAAGGGGAAGAAGCCGAGCGACAAGAAAAATTCCCGCTGCTACCATAGTAGCAGCATGTATAAGAGCCGAAATAGGAGTGGGCCCCTCCATGGCATCAGGTAACCATACATGAAGGGGAAATTGTGCGGATTTAGCAACTGCACCAAGGAATAATAGGGAGGCACACAGAGTAGCAAATAAAGAATTGACCCCATTATTATGGATCAAGTTATTGAAGATTTCGAACAAATCCCGAAATTCCAAACTACCTGTTATCCAATAAAAACCTAAGATTCCTAATAATAAACCAAAATCCCCTACACGATTAGTTACAAACGCTTTTTGACAAGCATTGGCTGCAATTGGTCGTGTGAACCAAAAACCTATTAATAGATACGAACACATTCCCACCAGTTCCCAAAAAATATGAATTTGTATCAAATTGGAACTAGTAACTAATCCCAACATAGAAGTATTGGAAAAACTCATATAAGCAAAAAATCTCAAATATCCTTGATCATGAGACATATAATTGTCGCTATAAATAAGAACCATGATTCCAACAGTAGTGATTAGTATTGACATAATAGAAGTAAGTGGGTCGATCAAGTGGCCGAACTCTAAAGAAAAATCATTATTGATGGTCCAAGAACATAGAAATTGATAGATAGAACTGCCATTGATTTGCTGAATAGACAGATCGGCCGAAAAAACCATAACTATACTTAGCAATGAAACACTAGGAAAAGCCCACATACGACGAAGATTTTTTGTTGCAGTCGGAACAAGCAGAAGTCCCCATCCTATTGACATAGTAACTGGAAGTGGAACGAAAGGTATGATCCATGCATATTGATATGTATGTTCCATAAGAAAAGAAAACTTTTTTTATTCTTATTAATTGTTTCCGATTCACCAGCTCTTCTCTCTTTCGGAAGTCAAATAAATAAATAAAAATCAAGATAGAAAAGAACTCAAATAGGATTTTTAATTCTGAATTATTCAGATTCTTTCCCAAATATCGTATTGAATAAAAATAAATTTAAATAAAGAAGTTACAATTGTTCAAATGACCAAGTCACTGGTTAAAACTGACCATTTAGTGATTAACTAAGATATTTATTAAGATAAAGAAAGAATATGAGATTTTCAATCATTCTACTATTACGGCGATTGATATCCATATAGTAAATAGTAAGGAAAAGGAATGACACCAAAAAAAGTAAAAGTACTCTATTGGGATATGGATCATAGAATCCGCCAATAACTCGACCCAATAAAATACTAGTTATTTTAGTTAGTTTATTCGGAGTCATTAATTAATTCATTGTAGAACTGATTGATTGGATTCTATTCCAATAAAACAAACTTATGTTTATAGGAAATCCTATGATACTCGTCACTTCGCATAGAACTGAAATAAGAGATTACTAAAATGACCTTTATCAAGTAATGTATCGTTTAACAGATTAACTACCAATCTCATTTTCATTTAAATTATGAGTACTCTATCCTCGAGCTTGATCAATTAATAGAAAAATTTTACATTATTATTTTCTTAAATTAGGTAAGGATTCTTAAGCTTTTCGATTTATTCAATGTAAGACGACGAGATATAAATAGACTGAGATTGAGATATGAATTGGAACCCTTTTTGATTCTTATCAACAACAACCGGTTCGATTTCTATGGTAGCGTACCTCATAGACATAGATCGGAATGAAGATATGAAGGTACAAATTAGTACGAATTCTTCTTTCTTCGGACATTGTATGTAATAGAGATGTGGAACAAAAAAAAATTCCTTTGAAAATCACATCGTTTTTCTTTTTTCTATTTCTTTTTTTTATCCCTAGTGGACTCTATGTGATGCGCACGTATCTATATTTTTGTAATTTTTGTATGTTATGAAGGAAGTATCCGCTATGGAATAAATATAGATAATGAATAGCAAGAACGATCCATTTTGAACAATACATGTCTTTCACATCCAACTATAAAAGTAACTTCTTTATTTTAAAATGGCGGTTCCAAAGAAACGTACTTCTATCTCAAAAAAGCGTATTCGTAGAAATATTTGGAAGAAAAAGGGATATTGGGCGGCGGTAAAAGCTTTATCTTTAGCTAAATCTATTTCTACCGGGCATTCAAAAAGTTTTTTTGTGCGACAAACAAGTAATAAAGCCTTGGAATAATCTGAATCGACATGACTCGATGAATTGGATGATTTATAAGATGAATAATTCACATTAACTAATGTTTTGAACTCATCTATATGAGATAGAACTGAACCGGCTGTTGTGGTATGTAGAATAAGAATTATTCTGTCTATTGGGAACGGTACTATTTCTTTTTTGTTGTTGTTTGAAAAACAACAACAAAAAAGAAATAGTTAAACACAAAATACAAGGTTTCACTTTTCATTATAGTAGATTTTGATAATTCGCGAGATGGGGGTTGTTATTTCCCCCCCCCCCCAAAAAAAAATATTTTTTTTAGGAAGAGGTTTATTCGATTATGTATCTCCAATAGTTATACATCATTAAGATTTTTGGAAGATATGAAACAAGTATGAACGACAGTAGTAAAAATGAATGGATCCTTGAAACTAATTGATTCAAATATATATTTTCAGACTTTGCTTTGTAACTCTCCGAATCACTACATAGATTCCCTCTTGTTTCGACCCAATCAATAAAAACTCCCCGGATCCCCTTTAGGTCGATATTTATGTACGAAGAATAAGTCAATCTTCCTTAATCCAAAATAGATCCTATGTTTGGACCGTAGGATCGATCAATCTATTTTATATAGAATATACTTTATTTATAAGTAAAGTACATAGCGTAGAATTCCAATAGAGATTGAAACTCTTTTGTTTTATGTGCAGCCCAATACCTAATTGGTTCGGTAAATCCTCACACGAATTATGTATACAATGAGGATCCCAACCATTAATACAGTTTTGATACCAAACTATCTAAATATTTATAGAAATCCCTTGGATGTAGTTATCCAATTGTGATACATAAAAAATCCTATTTATTTTCTTTTGTTCAGTGAAAAATGAATCTTTTTTCATTTCCGATCCATGAAATCAGATAAATGAGAAATGAATCATCAAAAAATGATATAAAAAAAGGGACAATTCTTAGTTCTAGACCTCAACTGAGGACATAACCATCTAGTTCCAACTGTTCCAGAAGAACTTATACTACGTGAAAGCCTGTTGTTAAAAATGACACCATCCCGGGATACTAAGGATTATTGAAGTTCAAATATTCATTTGAACGAGTCTTTATTCATCGATTCTAACGTTTCCTAAAATATATTGCATTGAATCTTTCAATCTCGACGATTGAACATCATATGGGCTATTATTATTTCGATCAAGCCGCCATGGTGAAATCGGTAGACACGCTGCTCTTAGGAAGCAGTGCTAGAGCATCTCGGTTCGAGTCCGAGTGGCGGCATCCTCGAAAAAGGACACATTAGATCCTATAATGAATTTAATTCGGAATTTCCATTCCGTAATTGAGGGACCCCTCTTTTTTTTAATGATTTTTTTTTATGATATTTGCGACTTTAGAACATATATTCACTCACATCTCTTTTTCGATCATTTCAATTGTCATTACGATTTATTTGGTGACTTTATTAGTCCATGAAATCGTAGGACTATGTGATCCGTCAGAAAAAGGCATGATAGCCACTTTTTTCTGTATAACAGGATTATTAGTTACTCGTTGGATTTATTCGAGACATTTCCCGTTAAGTGATTTATATGAATCATTAATGTTCCTTTCATGGAGTTTCTCCATTATTCATATGGTTCCTAAAATAGGGAACCATAAAAATGATTTAAGCGCAATAACCGCGCCAAGCGCTATTTTTACCCAAGGCTTTGCCACTTCGGGTCTTTCAACTGAAATGCATCAATCCG